TGAGGCGCTTCGACTTGTCAATCTAGTATTTGGTGGGACCCACACCTGAGACTCCCAAAGTCCCTATTCTACTTAAACTAATACTAGAAAACTTCGACGCAGTCGGGGCCCGTGGTCCTTTCGTACAAACGGGCTTTATGTTAAGGTAGGAGGATAGAAACCAACCTGGCTCACGCCGGTCTGAACTCAAATCATGTAGGGCTTTAATGGTCGAACAGACCAACCTTTTGGAGCCTCTACACCCCACGGATGCCCTAATTCAACATCGAGGTCGCAAACCCTTCCGTCAATAAGAACTCTCAAGAAAGATTACGCTGTTATCCCTGTGGTAGCTATTTCTGATAGTCGCTCATCGCGGATCATAATTTTTTTTTTCTCGAAAAGAGATTCTCCCTACTCTTAGGTTGCCCCAACCAAACCAATGGGGGGGGTTTCCTCCCCCCCGCTCGGTAAAGCTCATCAGGGTCTTCTCGTCCAGCCCACAAATTTTGGCCTTTTCACCAAAAAGTAAATTTCACCTTACCAAATAGAGACAGACTACCCCACGTCAAACCATTCACACGCCCTCAATTAAAGGGCAATAGATTTTGCTACCTTAGCACCAATTACGGCGGCCGTTTAATCTCTCACTGGGCAGGCCCGACCCCCCATAGTTGGCGGGGGGACATGTTTTTGATAAACAGGCGGGGGTATTTTTTGCCGAGTTCCTTAGTTTGGTCTTTTTTTTTGATGCGTTGGGCCCCCGGACCCCTCTCCTGGTGTGTGGTCCCGCCCAATTTGCACCCACCTACTACTCATGTTATTCTAATTATGTACCCAGGGGGCTATCCCAAAGAAAGTGTGGAATAGAATTATTACTGCGTTACCGCGGGTGCTATTACGCATCTTTAATACCGGCCGCCATTAAACCCGTTCTCGCGCTGGCGTCAAGGACGCTTTTTGCTAAAAAAGGGAAGGAGCTTGGCCCCCATCCCGTCACTGGGGGGGTGGGGGCAGCGGGAAACCACCCAACCACCCACCCCCCCCCGCTGCACTATATGCATTTCGCCCCCAACCAGATATCGCTCCACGCGGAAAGCATGTCACTCCTACCCCCCCCTTACCTGAGATTAGTGTCACAGCCCGGAGTGTGGGGGGGGTAGCTCGAGGAGATTCGGGGCTGATTTTTAATTTAAAAGCCAATTTTAATAACCCATAATACAAAAGGTACGGAGGTCAACTCTTTCTTTATTGTGTTTGTGTGTTTCCCCCTCGGTACTAGCCGCACGATCCCCCCCCCTCTCTCTCCCTCGTACGGGGGGGAGGGGCACCTTCCGGTACCCCTACTATGTTACGACTTATCCCAGTTTTTTTATCCGCGAGCGACGGGCGATTTGTACGCAATGAAGCACCCGTTCGGGCCCTTTTAATTGAGGGGCCTACTGCCAAGTCCGCCTTCCCCCCCCCTTTTCAGGGGGGGCTCCGTATTATTATACTAATTGTAGCGAAACTAAGCCCTTTTTATAGGTTGCACGTTTACCTGTTGTCCTCTCGCCCCCCCGGGGGGGGGGGAGGTTAGGCCTATTCCCATTCTTTTGAAAGATAGACTTCCAACGGCGGTATACAAACTGTTTTTTACAAAAAAAGGTGAGGTAATCGCGGATCATCGAATTAACCGTCACGCTCCCCTGGGCTGATTTTCATTACCGCCAAGTTCTTTGGGTTTTAAGCTAAAGCTCGTAGTCCCCCGGCAATCCATTTACGCCTAGGAGTAACGGGGTATCTAATCCCGGTCCCTACCCTAGATTTCTGGTATGAGAGTACAAGCAGGTTAGGCCCCAGATCCTGGTTTGGCATTACACCACTTACCTGGTCTTGGCTGCTTGCATAATACACTAGCTCACCATATTTGCGCTTTCGTGTAAGTTAACTTGGGGAGGGAAGTGTAACCGCGGGTGCTGGCACTCCCTTGCCCCCCCCGGTAAATTATACTATTGGTCTATCGTTAAATGATTGCCTAATTTTCTTTGCTGGAGTTGTGAATTACTTTGGGCATTTTCGTATCCTAAACCCCCCCTCTCGGGGGGGGAGGCGCGCGAGGGTCTACCGCGGCGGCGCCCCCCCCGATCCCCCTCACAATCCGGTTGCCCTACCAATGCAATACCGCTAATGAAATTAACTTGAAACCAGAACCAAATGTGGTGGGGTGGGGCTATTAACCTTTCCCGGGTCATGAGCCCGTTACTTTACTATAAGTTACCTCCCCATTTACTGTCTACTAAACAAGCGCAAATTGTTACCTCGCTTTTCTTTCAAGGGGGGGTCCCCCCATCGAGGCGGCTTCAACACCTTGCTTTAAAATAAGCTATCGAAAGAGGGGCCTGGATTCCATCCTTTTCAGGCTTTGAAGGCCTACAGTTTCTGATAACTTAAAACCCCAAACAACCAGCAACGGACCTGCCAGGGGCAAGAAGACAAGCAACAAAAAACTTGCTTTTGTGCTTAGCTGCGTTGTCCTTATAACCCCTTTAAGCGCGAAAGTAAAAGCCAGGTTAAAATAATAAAAAAACCTCACTGCCCCCCCAAACAAAAAAAACACCACCACAAAAGGTGCGTGCGACCAAATCCTAATAAGCGCCTGGACCTTAGCAAAAAACAGAGCAAAGGGGGGGAACCCAGCCAAGCTGAGCACAGCTAGCCTCAACAAAATCCAGGAGCCGCCTCTTATAGTGGTCTCCATCCCATACACCCCCACCTCGCTAAGCAAGGCAAACACCCCGACCAGGGTGAGCACGTACCCCCCAAAGTAGTAATAGGCACTCCCCACCCTACCAAAACACCCCAAACACCAGCCCATGTGCGCAATTGACGAATACCCCAAAAGAGGGCGTAAACGAGTTTGAAACACACCCCCTACTCTACCAACAACCACGCTTACAGCCCCCACCACTACAAGAAAGTGTGTGTTGCCAAAAAAAAACATGGAGAAAAGCGGCCCAACCTTTTGAAGGGTACTTAGCAAAAAGCAACTAACCCACGAAATCTCCGCCATTGCTCCCGGCACTCAAAAGTGAAAGGGGGCAATGCCAGTCTTCAAAAGCAACCCCAAACCTGTAAAGCACCCCCCCTGTGTCCCAATCTGTCCCCTCCCACACACAGCAAGCATAAAAACCACCCTTATTATCAGCAAGCCAGAGCCAACTTCCTGGGCCAAAAAATACTTGATCGTAGACTCCATTTCGCCTGTCCGACGATCCCCCCTCATAAAGGGAATAAACCCAAATAAATTTACCTCAAGACCAGCCCACACCCCCAACCAGTGGCTGCTCGAAAGGCAAATCACGGCACCAAAAACCCTGGTAAGCAAGAAAGCAAGCTGCGAGGGCATATACCACGCATTTAGCTTGTAAGACATTAAGCGATGGGGAAGACCCCCCCCTGCTTGGTGTAAGCAAGCCATACTAATAATACTTATCGCCCAGGGGGACGGACATGCGCGCCCTAATCAAGGTTAGAAGCCCCGATTTAATTTCCCCCAATTCAAAGCCAATATAACCACAACTCCCACCAAAGAGGCCGGCAAAAAACTTTTCCACGTAAGCCCCATGAGCAGGTCATAACGAAAGCGGGGGAGCGCTCCCCGCGTAATTACAAAAAAGTAGCAAAGGGCCAGGGTCTTTGCGACTAGCACGGGGGGGCCGGCTACAAAACATGCCCTGAAACCCCCTAGTCATATCATCCTCCCCATGCTCCTTATAAACAACATTCTCGAATACTCAGCGATAAAAATAAGAGTGAAGCCTAGCCCCCCGTACTCCACGTTGTAGCCCGAAACCAACTCCGACTCCCCCTCAACGAGGTCGAATGGGGTGCGGTTGGTCTCTGCCAAAACCGTGGTGAGAAACATCAAAAATAGCGGTAAACCTAAAACCGCCCAAACCATTTCCTTGCCCCCACCCCCCACGCAAAACCCCCCCTGCCCAAACACACAAAACAACAGAAGAAGTGAAAACCTAACCTCATACGAGATTGTCTGGGCTGCACCCCGAACAGCCCCCATGATAGCATATTTAGAGTTAGACGCCCACCCCGCCACCAACACCCCAAACACACTGATTGAAGACACACACAAGAAAAACAAAACACCATACAAGAAATAAGTAGCCGGGAAATACATAGGAGACACATGCCACAATATCAAAGATAACACGAAAAACATAGCTGGCGCCAAATAAAACCTCAGCTTATTCGATCGCGCCGGATAAAAGTACTGCTTTCTAAGGAGCTTTAGTCCATCTGCAATGGGCTGCAGAATACCGGCTACACCCACCTTATTTGGGCCTTTCCGAAGTTGCACGCCGCCCAGCACCTTACGCTCCATTAGGGTAAAGTACCCTACTGCGAGCATCACGCAGAGATAAGTGATAACTATTCTAATTAAAACCTCCACCCACGCCCGGGGGCCCCCCCCCTTGTTCCACCACATCAAGATGGCCTGTTAATCCAGCAGGGCGTAATTATTTATGGTAAAGAATGGTGTCCCACACTTTTTGTATTGGCGCAACCAAGAAAAAAAAAGAGAAATATCACACCGTAAACCCAACCCCCAGATAATCAAATGGGTTTTCTACGGGGCGCGACCCAATTCAAGTGAGTAAAACAAACCTACTAACCATGCTTCAAAACAACAATTGACAAGGGAAATAGTAAGAAAAAACCCGCATCTTCCCACAGTGAACTAGAGGCAACAAAAGAAGGATTAAAACAGATATTAATATCGCGGCGACGCCCCCCGCTTTATTAGGAATCGACCGCAAAATAGTGTAGGCAAAGAGAAAGTACCATTCCGGCTGGATGTGGGTTGGTGTGGTTAGGGGGTTGGCTGGGATGTAGTTAATGGGGTCAGAGAAAATTTGGGGGGCCCAAAAAACCACTACAAACAAACCAAGGGCCAGCGCAAGAAACCCAACCATGTCTTTTCTAGTAAAATACCTGTGAAAACAAACCTTTTCCCTGTCCACCCCAATCGGGTTGTTAGACCCCGTTCTGTGTAAACAAAAAAGATGAATACCGGAGAACAGTATAATAAGAAAGGGGGCCAGGAAATGGAAAATAAAAAACCGGTTGAGTGTTGGGTCGCCCACTGAAAAACCACCTCACAGCCAAACCACCACCTCACCTCCGATGTAGGGCACCGCCGAAGCCATACTAGTAATTACCGTTGCCCCCCAAAAAGACATTTGGCCCCAAGGCAACACATACCCTAAAAAAGCCGTTATTATACTCAAAAGAAGAAGAATTGTCCCCACCATCCACACACCCCGAAACAGGTATGACCCATAATAAATCCCCCGACCCACATGACAAAACATACACAAAAAATACATAGAGGCCATGTTTGCGTGAACACTCCGAAGAAGCCACCCATAGTTAACATCTCGGCTGATGTGTACTACGGACGAATACGCAGTTTCTATGTTGGGGGAGTAGTGCATTGCCAGGAAAATCCCGGTAATAACTTGAGTAATCAAGCCAAAACCAAGCATGGAGCCAAAATTCCACCACACTGAGATATTAATGGGTGTGGGAAGTTGGGTAACCCTTTCGAGCACACTTAATTGAAGTGTTCGCCCGGGGCCCAGCGGATGAAGCCGTTTCCCCCTAATCTTCCGCACATCGTTGATCTCTACCTCCCCCTGCAAATCATTAAGCTCTATCGGAAACAACAGACTGCAACCAGCTTAAAAAGTACGGCTTGGGAATCGCTTCTACTATAATTGGCATAAAGGCATGATTAACCCCACACAGCTCCGAACACTGCCCATAAAACACGCCGGACCGGTTGAAACAAACTTGTCTCTGATTAATACGCCCGGGCACTGCGTCGACTTTCACACCGCTACCAAGCACCGTCCAGGCGTGAATTACATCTGTAGACGAAACCAACAACCGGATGGTTTCATTGGAGGGGACGACAACTCGTTTATCAACATCAAACATGGTGGCCTTATCCGGTGACAAGTAAGAAGAAAATGTGTAATTACCAGGAGTATCGGCCCCGGCCCTTGCAATTTCATAGGTCCAATATCATTGGCTCCCCACAACCTTTAAGTGCGTGTAGGGGTCCGCCACCTCATCCTGCAGGTATAAATTCTTTAAAGAGGGGAAGGCCAGGGTTAACAAAATTACTCCGGGGGCCACTGTCCAGGTGGTTTCTAAGAGCTCTGAGTTTGGGAGTGTCCGGTATGTCCGGTTGTTCAGCACGGCCCACCCCAAGGCCCATAACACACCCCTCCTAATAACCGCCGTCAAAATAAAAGTAAGATCATGGTAGTGGATTAAGTGAAGCATTGTGTTCGTGCTCATATCCTCAAAAGTAATTTGACCTCAACACGGCATACCATCTCCCCCACACATACAACGTGAGGAACACTACGATTCAAACCCCATCTACAAAGTGCCAATACCAAATAGAAGATTTGATGCCCACCCTATTACCTGGGGGCGCATGAAAATACCGGATCCGTAAGCCCTGAACAATAAGGAACCTTGTTCCAATGATTACATGAAGCCCGTGAAACCCTGTTAAAAGGTAGAAAGTAGACCCATACACCCTATCGGCCATAGAAAAAGACGCTATCAAATACTCATTATATTGTAGTCAAGTAAAATAGCCCCCAAGAACCACCGAAACAAAAAACCCCACCTGCGCCTTACAGGTATACCCCTCCATCAGGCCATGGTGCCCATATGTCAGGGTAAACCCGGACCTGAGCAATACCGCGGTGTTCAAAAGCGGCACCTTTCACGGCCTGATTGTGGCAATGCCCGCGGGGGGCCAACTACCTAACTGGGGGGTGGGGGCAAGAGCTGAATGAAAAAAAGCCCAAAATAAGGAGAAAAAGAAACACCCCTCCGACAAGAGGAACAAAACGAAGCCCGCCTTTAACCCGCGCTTAACCAGTGACGTGTGACGGCCCTGGTAAACCCTCTCTCGGGTGATATCATTCCACCAAAGCCCCGACACCGTTAAAAGACCGGCTAAACCAACAGCCAACACTATTACTTTCCTTATGGTTAGCCACTCAACCAGACCAACCGCCGTCCTTAAAACAAACCCCGCTGCCAAAACCGGCCACGGGCTGTTGTCCACAATATGAAACCCGTGCCCACGAGAGTGCTTAATATAATTATTCATGTGTTTTATACCCTATCCACCAGGTTGTTCTTACTACCGCTATAAGGCCTACCACTACGGCCAAATAGCTGATGATTCAATTTAGGGGGCCAAACTGCGGCATACCACCTTAACAACATCATAACCGCCCTCAACGCCACCAACCCAATACCAGCGTTGAAACAAATACTTTGGATGTGGTGGTTTAACTTGCCCCTTATGAGCACTACACGAAAGGCCCCCTTACCCGATACCAACTCCATCCACCCCTGATCCAGATTCTTGTGAATTCTTGAACACGAACGCAAGAACACGCCGGACAGGGGGTTGGCGGCATGGTTAAGAAACCCCAAACTAGCAAGAAAGTGCTTAAGCCACAAAGGCGCAGAAAAGGGGGAAAACTTAACCCCAACCACCAAAGCTACAGTAACAGCTAAAAGCAGGGACAGCTTTAGCTCTAGCGGCAAGAAAAAGTGGGGGCTTAGCTCCAAGAACCAGGATTGTATAAGCGCGCCCCCCGCCACAGCCCCCCCCACGAGACCAAGCATCGGCATGACCTCCATAGGGGCGTCCGTGTACGCCGACGGCCCCGGCCCACTAGGCCAACCAAACACCACTACCTGGCTAACCCGCACTGTGTACCTTACCCTGAGCATGGCAGAAAGCAAAACCAGAAAACAAACCACGGCCCCCGCCTCACACGTAAAAAGCCACTCCAGAATCAAATCCTTGGTGAAGAAGGCACCAACAAACGGGAAACCACACAACGCCAGCCTAGACACACAGAAACACGCAGTTGTGAGCGGTATGGGCGCTGCTATACCGCCCATCCCACGAATGTCCTGAGTTCCCCCACACCCGTGAATCAACGACCCAGCAGCCATAAACAAAAGAGCTTTTAACAAGGCGTGAACCATTATATGATAAAAGGCCAAGGTGGGGGACCCCACGGACAGGGCCAGCATCATTATCGCCAGTTGACTAAGGGTCGAAAGGGCAACCACTTTCTTCAGGTCGTGTTCAATGTTAGCCCTCAAAGAAGATAAAACAAGCGTCGCTGTCGCCACCACACACAACACCTGCAGAGCGGCCTCTCTCAGCCCCGGGTGGGAGCGAATAAGTAAATAAACACCCGCGGTAACCAACGTTGACGAATGCACCAGGGCCGATACGGGGGTGGGGGCAGCTATCGCTGCTGGGAGCCAGCTTATGAAAGGCAGTTGCGCCCTTTTAGTTATTGCCGCTACAACAAGATAGAAAGAGCACACACCCCCCGCCCCCCAAAGCACCCTAAACTGGCCTGTTCTTGAAACCAAATAAATAGACACAATGATCAACACGTCTCCCAGGCGGTTCGTCAAAACTGTTAGCATTCCCGCCGATAGCGATTTGTTGTTCTGATAGTAAACAACTAGAAGAAAAGAGGACACCCCCAACCCGTCCCAACCAATTATCAACCCCCACAACCTTGGAATAAAAATCAAACAGTTTATGGAGGCCACAAAGACTAGCACAATCCACACAAACCGGCCCAGGAAACGCTCTTTATCTATGTATCTCCTGGCGTAGAACATAACCATTCTTGAAATGTACACCACAGCCCACCCAAAGCCAAGCCTTATTCAATCCGCAACAACCATAACCCTTCACATCCCCGACGACGTAGAGATTACTTCCCACTCAACAATTAAGGGGCCCTGAACCGAAATGCCGACTACCACCACCACCACCGACCACATCAACAAGCCAACGCCAGCCATAACCGCCTCATTAACCTTGTACATGGGTTAGACGGGCCTTGCCCTTTTTTTCTGCCACAGAGAAGCGTTTTTTTTAAACTAGTCCAACAGGCTGCAGGCCGAAGCCGATTTTTGAATGCAAACCAAACGTTATTCCTTAACTATGCTACCGCCATCTCAAATTCCCTTGAATTTCCTTCTAGGACGAAAACCTAGCGTGCACACACACTTCAGACGGATCAAAACATGGGGTCCTCTTCAAGCCAATACAAACAAATCAACATAAAAAAGACATATGACTGAAGAACAGCCACACCTAACTCCGCTACAGTAATCCCCCAAAGGAAGACCAGGGGGGTTAAAGTCATTACAACCGATCCCCCTACAGACCCAAGCACCGTGGCTTGCGCTAAGAAACCTAAGAAAAGGTGCCCAATAGTAATGTTGACCAAAAGCCGTAACATAAGGGCTAGCGGGCGCATACAAACCCTAATAATCTCACCCATGACCACTAAAGGCAAAAGCCAGCCACAGACGCTAAACATTATGAAAGAAGCCCTGATTGGGCCCCACCTCCACGCCCATACACGGTGTATAACACACCTGCCTCAAAAAACAAAAGCAAGCGTTATTACCACAGGCAAGTGACTAGACCAGCCAAAAGTATAGGGGAACATCCCATACAGGTTAGTCGCAAGCAAAAAAAACCCCAGGGAAAACAACAAGTGGAACACACCCAAACAACGAACTGCGTGCGCGTTTGTTTGGGCGATGGGGGGGAGTGCCCAAAACCAGCGCAATAAGCCCACTAATAGGGCATCGGCATTTGTAAGCTGCACCCGGTGGGAACTGCCCACAAGAATGCCAACTGTAAACAACCACACCCACATCATAAAGGGAGAGGCCCACAGATTGAAGTTTCAGTCGTCGAACCCAGCAAACAGATCATAAGACATTATCCCCTCCCATGCAGGGACCTTAGGTTTGGAAGACCTCTATACTGTGTATACTATGGAGATAGGGGGGGGGGCCCCATAGGAGGATTATGAGGCCTTTGTTTTACTTAAACTACCTAAAACGCGCGGGAGGGGAATACTCCCTTCTTTCGGTTAACAGCCAAACAATTTAGTTAATCTACCCCTGCGCCAGTGGGAAAAGAGGAAGCCTCTTATCTTCAGAACTTAAGTCTGCTGCATTTCCTCTGCCACTCCCACACTCGGCCCAATCCAGGGAGCCTTCCCGCCACTCATGTACGAGGCCAATTAAAAGGATCGCCACGAACACCCCACCACAAGATAGCCCCGTAGCTCTATCCTGCCACCCAACCAACGGAAACAAAAGCACAATCTCTACGTCGAAAATCAAAAACAAAACCGCCAAGAGGAAAAACCGCAGTGAGAAGGGAAACCGGGCCCCCCCCACGGCATCAAAGCCGCACTCGTAGGGGGCCCTTTTTTGCTTAAGTGTTTGTCCTTTTAGCCTAACCCCCCACGACACAGCTCTAACCGCAAGCACCAAAACCAAAATCATGCCTGGAAGCAAAACTCAAGCTAACATAAGCTATTTCTAAAAACAGCCAACAAATTGACTGGGACTCAGTGAAGAAACCCAACAGACATCGGAAGCCCTTGAGGGCCGACGTAGGGGGTTAAAAAGTTCGGAGAGGGGCCATGCTGTGTTGTCCCATATAAATACAAAGAATAAGCAGCAGTCAAGAACACCATAAGGCTTAAGGGGATAACAAAAACACACTGAAGATACACCGCAGCACAAAAGAGGCCAATTTCCCTGATAAGGTTTAAAGAGGGCGGGCAAGACATATTAACCCTAACCAACAGGAACCACCAGGTAGAGAGCTGAGGGGCAAGACACAGGCCCCCTTTTATAACGAGTGTCCTGCGCCTTTTAGAATACAGATAGCTAAAGTGCGCTATAGCGAACAAGCCCGAAGAACAAAGCCCGTGAGCGAGCATCATCCAAGCAGCCCTTTGTCAGCCCACCGCCCTGCCCGAAAAAACACCCACCACAACTAAGCTTATGTGGCCAATCGAAGAATAGGCAATCAGAGACTTTACGTCCGACTGGCGTAAGCACATCATTCTCGTGAGGGCCCCCCCAACCAGAGACAGAACCACAACACACCTTACCGTAAGCCTTCGGCAGCTAATACCCCACCACCACAAGGCACGTATTAAACCATACCCACCAAGTTTTAGCAACACACCAGCCAGCAACATCGAACCAGCCACGGGGGCTTCAACATGCGCTTTCGGTAGCCAAAGGTGCACCGAAAAGATCGGCAGCTTAATTAAAAACGCCATCAAAATACAAATACTTCACGGCCTCCTCCCCCACACACCCCCCCCCAAAAGTAGGAAGGTCCTACCACAGTCGTTATATCTAAGAATAATAACCCTCAACAGGGGGAGCGAACCCACAACCATATATATCCTTAAATACATGGTTGCGCGCATGCGCTCCGGCTGATACCCCCACCCCAAAATTAATATCGCCGTCGGAACAAGCCTAAGCTCAAAGGCAATGTAAAACAACGACAAATACCCGGCAGTAAAAGCCACTAACAAACACAAGCCCAGCCCCCACATGGTCAACATAAATAGGCGGCCCCCCCCCCCACCAAACCTGCAAAGCAGGCTTATGGCCATAATTCACAAAGTGAGGCTAATTAACGAGGTTGAAAGGCTGTCCTTAATTACTCACTGACACCCCCCCACCACCGCCGACAAAGACTCTTGGTGGTACACAGTGCTCAGGCCAAAAAAACTAACCCCCGCCACCCAAACACCAACATAGAGATGGTTGTAACACTTTACCTGAGAAAAAAGAGCTGCCAACCCCCCCACAAGTAAAACCCCTGTTAAAACTTGTTGAAACTTAAACTACCAACGTAGTCATTAGCCGACGTGCGGGCCGTAGCCATTAATAAAGACACACCGATCGCCCCCCCGCACGAAGCAAAAGCAAGGAAATACAAACAAAGGTATGCCATGCCGCCCCCAATGGCCATCACCAACGAACAATACAACCCCAAAGGAATAACCTCCAATATTAATAACAGAGACAACAGGTGCTTTCGCTGAAGGGTTGCCCCCAACAACCCCGCAACCCTAACGAATAACCCACTAAGTAAAGCCAACACCAGTGGGAGGGAAACTGTCCCCTATACGGATCCTAAATCCGCCACATCTCTCTGCCACCCCACTCCTACCTTCGAATAGCCCCGTGCTGGCGGTTGCATAGCTTAGCGCATGCCACCATAACCACAAACATAATTAAGCCCATATAGACAACCCCCCATAGGCCCTCCTCATGGCCAACCACAAGAAGGCCGTCGTACGAGGCCCCGTGAGGCGTCGGGGTTAAAACCCTGTGCCATTTGTATTGGGCCTCAACTAAAAGTTGACCCACAAAAATCACTACAATAGAAAAACCCCCCCCCCAAATAGCGCTAACAGGCTTAAAGTGGGGGTTAGAAGTAAGTGCCGAAGAAAATGTAAAGACCACCAGAAGAGCCCCAGCATAGATCAGAAATAAAATATAGCCAAAATAGTTTCTGACCTCTAAGCCAACTGACACAGAGAGAGCCACGGCCGTAATTAAAATTAAAGCGCTTAGCCTCAATGGGTGCTGGGCAGAAATAAGGTAGGGGAACACAAAACCCAACACTCCCAAGACAACCACGGGTTCGGGGGGAGGCCCCCCTTCGATGGTTTACAAGACCATCACTTAAATAGCTACAAACCAACAGGCAAACACGAGACACTCGTTACTAAACATCCAAAATGTTTTGTGATCCTTTCACCACCTTGCCACCCAAGCAAAGGGGTGGCTACCTTCCTGCTCGCGTTTTGCAGGCGCGATAAGCGACCTGAGTGGCACCACACCCCACCAACCGGGGCGGGGTGTCCCTCTTTGTGGGCCGAAACCACACGTACTAAGTTTATACTAGGCTGTTTGGGGGTAGCCAAATTTATCGGCGATTAGGGTTTGACAGTCCCTTGTTATTGCCTTAACTATACCCCGGGGGGATTTAATTATCCGTCTCCGAGTTAAAAGCCCGGTGCCCCGTTGCTTCCCCGGGGGCAATCAGCCTCTTTTAGAGTTACAATCTAACGCCCTAAATGAACTAACACCTCAAACCATGGGACTGACGGCGCAGCCCGTTGCCCGACTTCAAATCGGGCATTACTACGGTCAAAACATAAAAATTTTTGGATTCTCCCCCCGGCCGTGTTGTGGGCCTGGGGCCGTGTTTTTGAGTGTCAGCCACTCTGCCTGCGCCGGTAGGGAAAAGGCCCTAATTAAGGGGCGGCTAGACATCATTGACTCCCAAATAATGACCACAAAAAAAACTAACCCAAATAAGGACAGCTGAGAACCATACGTCGAGACGAAGTTCCAGCCATAAAATACGTCGGCGTATTTAAAATACCGGCGGGGCATTCCGATTAAACCTAAAAAATGTTGGGGGAAAAATGTTAAATTTACCCCCAATAACATAATAAAAAACTGCCCCTTACTTCACAGGGGGTTTAACCCAACCCCAGTAAACAGGGGATACCAGTTGTGGAAGGCCCTAAAAAGCGCAAACACAGCCCCCATACTTAACACATAGTGGAAATGCGCCACAGTATAGTACGTGTCGTGCAAGAGAATGTCCAAAGAAGCACTAGAAAGTGTAACGCCTGTTAACCCGCCCACAGTAAACAAAACAATAAAGCCAAGGGCCCACACAAGGGCCGGGTCGCCCCCACCTATGTACCCGCCGTATGTGGTTGCCACTCACCTAAACACCTTGACACCAGTGGGTACCGCAATAATCATGGTAACAGCTGAAAAATAGGCACGCGTGTCCACATTTATCCCTACAGTGAACATGTGGTGCCCCCACACAATAAACCCTAAGCCCCCAATACCAATAATTGAAAAAATCATACACATAAGCCCATAAGCCTCTTCCTTCCCTCTGTGCCTAGTAATCGCATGAGATACCATTCCGAACCCCGGGAGAATTAAAATATAAACCTCGGGGTGCCCAAAAAACCAAAACAGGTGCTGGAACAGAATGGGATCACCCCCACCTTGCGGGTCAAAAAACCTTGTATTAACATTCCGATCAGTAAGAAGCATCGTAATGGCCCCCGCCAACACGGGGACAGCAATAACCAGCAGGAACGCAGTTACATATACACCCCACGAGAACAGAGGAATGCGGTGCCAAGAAAACCCCTTCGACGGCATGTTATAAACTGTAGCCATAAAATTTATGGCTCCCAGAAGAGAAGAGGCACCTGCTACGTGAAGAGAGACAATCGTAAAGTCCATGGCCGGGCCCCTGTGACCCGGATAAGAAGACAAAGGCGGGTAAATGGTCCAACCACTCCCATTTCCACCCTCAACCATAGAGCCGCTGATTAAAAGAATTAAAGCCGGAGGCACCAACCAAAACCTTAAGTTATTTAAGCGAGGAAAAGCCAAGTCTGGAACCGATAGCACCAGGGGGATAAGCCAGTTGCCAAAGCCCCCTATCATAAGCGGCATTACTATAAAAAAAATCATGATAAAAGCGTGTGATGTAACCACCATGTTGTAGATTTGGGGGTCCCCCAACAGTTTCCCAGGGTTGCCTAGTTCGAGGCGAATGGCGAACCTAAACGACGTCCCCATCATCCCAGCGTAAAGGCCCATTATTATATACAAAGTTCCAATGTCTTTGTGGTTCGTCGAAAACAGCCAACGGCGAGTTCATGCAAGAAT